CTGAATCAGTTGCAGGCTATAATGTAGAATATGCGCGGGATGCGATCCTTAATAGTCCACTGTTGGCGGAAGCCAATGTCCCGGGGTCCCGGGGACTCATTCTGACTGAAACAAGGGGTGGGTCTTTACCAACTTTCAAATATTCGCGATTTTAGGGAAGCCAAAAAACGTGAGCGCCGGGAGCGAGCCTTATTCAAAAAAAAGCCCCTGACTCTCGAACAAAGCAAGGGATTGAGCAGCGCGAAAGCCGTCGACGATAATACTCTAATAAGGGCGTATTAGAGTCGACGGCGTTAGCGCCCCCTTACCCCTAAACAAAAAGGTTTTTCATAAAGGTAGCTTGTCTACGCCTTTTGAAAACCTTACTAATAATAATAAAGGGCCCTATCTAAGCTCTATCGTTGTAAAGCTACAGCTCAAAAGCCGGCCTTACCTTCTATGTTATTAGTAAAGCCTAAAGCCCTTTACTAATAGAAAGGGATTTTCTTGCTTGTTTAGTAAAATCACGCTTTTCATTTTGATAGGAGTAGATGCTTGCAGGGGCAGGGCACTCTTCATTCTTCATTCGAAACTAATGAATGTTGGGTCGGGGGGTTCTGCCTTGTTATCAAAAAGAGAGTTGGGTAAAGCAAACTCCCTCCTTGGACGAGCACGGGGCTTAGTCAAGTAGAACCGGGTTGCGCTGCTGGATGCTCCGATCGAAAAAAAATCAGTGGGGCCATGCCGGTACGACTGAATATGCGTTAGAAAGGTCAATCCCTCCCCTACGACACCAAAAAAAACCGGGCCGAACTTCTAACAGCCCGCCCGCTTCCATAGAACAATATCGTGGCAACGTAGACCTAAGTGGTCATATTGGATCCTTGGGAACCATCACAAGTACGGCCGGCCTATATTTGAACGAGAATGCCGTGTCGTCCAGCGAAGCCTAGAAGAAGGTGACTCGCGCAGCCAGCTGACTCCTTTTCAATAGAAAGGAATAGCCAAACCAACCCAGCTGGCTGGTCAATCTCAAAGATCTTATCGGCCGGCAAACCGGAGACGGACGACCACGGTCCCGACCTTACCAGCACCGGAGGTTTACTAATCAATGAACCCCCGAAACCTACTTTCTTTTCTGACAAAATCAACCAAGCCTAACCGGTCACGACATGTTGTTGATATTGATTGAGTTTGAGGGACTTTCGTTGACTGAATCCATCCATAAACCTAGACCCCGGCAACCTTCGTAACCAAAGCGTCACGACAACATCCAAAGGTCACTTTTAGATTCTGAAGTCGGTGAGAGCAAGGAGGAGCACGTAGGAATGCCGACCACTACATAAATAAGCCACTTGTGGCTGAGAGAAAGCGAGCAGCACCTTGTCTTGTATAGGTTGGGCTCCGCTTGAAGAAGCGAGCCCAACGCAGAGAAAGCCATTGCGCGCTAGCCTAGCTAGCTAGCGTTTTTCAGCTGGCTGTTCTGTTAGTTGTAGCGCGCCTTCCCTCCTTCTCTCACTTCGGAAAGATTTAGCAGTATTTTCTTATGATGACCTGGTCGAGAGAGTATGATACATCGGTGTAAAAGATTGAGTGGGATCTGTGAGGTTGGTTATAGTCAGGCCTGGCCGGAAAGTGTTCTTGCCTCTATCATTAGCTCGGGTAGTCGCCGTTTCTGGTGTTTCAGTCACCTTTCAATGGCTCCCTTAATTATGTGCGAGGAATTTCCCTCGTCGAGTAATGGGAAGCGGGCTAGTCCCCGAAAATGCCCGTTCCTTTGTCGTTGGGGCCCAAAATCTTCCTTGCTGAGACTTGACTTGTAGTCTTGCTACACTACACGACACGAGTGACGGGTGAAGTTGAAGCAGACACGGTCAGTATAAAGAATGTTTCTCGAGCCCACGGAGCGGTACGGGCGACTCAGTCACATGTGCTCGACTGAATATGCAGCCATGGAACTGCAAAATCCCTCGTGAGACTCCAGTTCCGGTCAATCGTGCTTGTCAGCCTTCATCACCGCAGCTTTGGCGACCCGACTGAACAAATGCGGTGACGCGACTTGTGTAGCGAGGGGTTTTCCGCAGTGGAACCTGTCGACGTTCAGTCTATGAATCCACAGTGGGACGTTCTCAATTCAAAGTGGACTTTGGGGTCAAAGCCTAGACCAAAGGTGCCTAATAGCGTAGGGAGACTCATCGGGTAGCAAATCCCATCCTCAGCTAAACCAAGCCCCGGGTGGTAGCCTAATCGAAGAAGTTGAGCTTGTGCCCAAGCCCACCTTTTTCTAAAATATCAACGTGGTCTCGAGGAGGAACCCTCATCGCGAATTTCATGTGGGATATCCACCAAAGGATACCAAGAATGGTCGTGGATCAATACAGGATCGAGGAGAAGGGACTGCACGTCGAATGAAGCTTGGGTTGACGGGGTCGCTATCAAGGTAGAGACATCATCCGTTCATGGGAAACTGAATACTGATATGATATGAGGATGCCACAACCAAGTTGGCGTGGATCCAAGGTCATTCTAGCAACATTTTCGATTGTAGTATATCCGCTACATGGAATAGAGTTGACCGAACAAGGGGTCCCACTTGGAGATTCAGTCGAACTACTATACCTTGCGCGGTTCGAGTGGTCCGACGTCTTCTTTTATTTAAGACTGATCTTCCTTCCCCCTTGCCTTTAGAGCTGGGGCAATCAGTCCATTCATTCCTGCCCTTCATTCAATAGATCGCTTAGCTCGATTTTCGAATTGTCAATCAAACTTGAAAAAGCACTCCGTGAAGAGTTTACGGATGACTCCATCTATCCTACTCGTGATCAGTGGCGAAGGGTGGCTTTTACGAGCGATACACAACCTACATATCTTACAGCTTCGGCGTTGAAGTACAATCTCAATCTTAATGCTATTAAGCTTACACAACCATATAAAAGGATCTTAGAAGGCATTAAGAATGGACCCATCAAACCAAACTGTGTAAAAAAAGTAGTCAATTCTAACTGGCTCCGTACTAAGCTAAGAAGGATCGCCTTTGATAGCTCGTTGCTCGGCTAAGTGCTCCGTTCTGTTCTCCTTTCTTTACAGAAGCGGATTAGACATTAAAAGCTGCTTAAACAAAGCGTAAACGCACAATCAACGGAAGGCTTCCTTAAAACCAACCACCTTTCCTTCGTTCACTCCTGACCTGACAGAAGCTATGAAACCATCCATAGGGGAGGGGTGACTAAGCTCGCGAATCGAATGGTTAAAAAGCCGACTCTGTATACTGACAGCACTGCTCCCTCTTGACAGCTTGCTTCTGTTAGAGCTATTCTGTCACTGTCCTTCCCTACTTTCTCTGTCGATACCGAACACGGTTTCTAACAAATTCACTAACGGCTTGTTTTGTTGACAGAGTGGCTCCGAGTGACAACTAGACTTTCACACTCCTGACTTCTGCTATAAGCCTATCAAAAAAAAGAGGGCAAGCAAAAAGGACAAATGCCCAAATAAAAGAGGTACGCGAGCTAGAACCCGGAAAAGATATGAGCTTCCTTCTATGATTAGGTAAAAAAGCCTTCATCCTTCTGGATTCTATGCCAAACCTGTTTTCGTTTTAGAATCGTTTTCAAAGCATTTCTGTGATCCTATTCCGCTCACTCCGAGCTCTCGATAGTAGTCTCTGTCACTCCGTTCACTACATTGAGTCTACTTTCTTTTCTGGTTTACTGCATCCGTAACGATTTCACTCGTTCGAGTTAATAGTTAATCAAGGCATTCGGGTCGAGCCAGACTAAGACTCGTTAGCATGTCTAGTAATTCGAAAGGGATCTGGGGTATGACTCGAAAGCTTTACCCGCCTGCTGTCCCAGTAACCGCCACTGGCTATACTCAACTGTTAGCTGCAGAAGCTTTAATAGAATAACAGGAAGCAAGTCCACTGCCCAACCCTGGGGCCTGGGGTACCTCCTTCCCCGTGCCTTCCCGAATCTTTGAAAGAAAAGAAAGGGATCCGATGCTATACTCAACCATTCAGTGGGTACCTAATGCCTTACTCCTTACCGACTGCCTCCCTTTCTTGTCTATCGGGCCAGCAGGAGTGGTGATTCATCCATTTCCCTTTCCCGATACAACGGCAGGGCAAAAACTTGATACCAGCTAAACCGACGACAAAAGACCCTCGATGGGTCAAATCTCCTTAAGATGGAAAGTAAGTAGCTGCCGTTGAGCCAATCCCATCCGTCCAGCCAGCAAAGACATGAGCAGCGAGGCACTTATTGGAGTTGCAAGAGGAGTCAGTCGATTCAAAACCCTTCCGTCGGTCGAGTTAGCAAGGAGACTCCATTTAGTACTTTCCATTGCTACGTCTGAGTGAGGGAAAAACGATCATTCCATCAAAGGAATTTCATTTCTTGCTTCAATTTCTTCAAAAGAACTCTCAAAGAATATCTACGATGATAGTGGCTTTGTCTCTCTTTCAGAAAGTGAGAAATCCAATCGCGAAAAACCTGCGCCCAAAGTGCTCTCCAGTAGTGCCCCGAAATGGGGCCGGAGAAGCCGGTCTCCGTCTGGCAGAGTAGAAACCGATCGATCACTTGAAGTTCGTAGGACGCCGCCGTTTGCTAAGAACCTTTTATCTATCACTTGTGATGTGAAGCCGCATATCATATATATATAATCAATATCATCAGTGAGTATTTCGAGATTGGGTTGGTGTTTTCAGTCTACCCTACTGTTTCGAAAAGAATGCATTGGATGGATGCCCGGAGAAAGGTTTCATTTTCAGTTCAGTCATTTCCTGCTTCTAAACCTACTATTTCACCTTCTGTTTCCGCCTCTTCTTCCGCTACTATTTCGATTATGTTAGCAAGGCTAATAACAGCAACTAGTTCATTTACAGATACACTAGTAAAGAAGAGAAAGTATTTACGCAAGCACCTTCTTTATTTTATTGCCAGATGGATTAAGTCAGATAACCTTATTTACACTAGGGGATGAAACCCCAACTTATTTTATATATGTGGTAAACCATTCCCCTAGCTGGCCTACGGAAGGCTACTAGATGGCCTACCAATACATCTTCAAAAAAAGCACTTTTTTTTCAATCGCTTTGGATCGGATCAAAAGGATATTCTTAAAGAAAGCCTTCCCCCTTACTAAATCAAATAGGGCTGAAATAGACAACAAGACAAAGCATTTTTATTAAACTGGCTGATACAGGTTAAGAGCATAAAGATATTAACAGCGGATATGCTACTAATAAGTAAGAACCCATCTGCGACAACATAAGTAATATATATGGTAAGACCTCCTCTTCCTCTTCCAATCAAAATCTTTCAATATATCGAAGTGCTTGTCTTAAAGAAGGAGAATGAGAATCTCTATTACTAGAACTCGAGCCAGCGTCGCCTGCAATTGAGGAAGAAATGAGGGGATCAGGCCCAGACCCCGGAGCTGGTGGAAGTTGCGGAGAAAAACCACTTCCTCCCCCTCGTCAACTCGGTAAAGCAGCTACGATAGAACAAGTATAAGCCCCTGGTAAACTCGGTAAAGCAGCGGAGATCCCTATCGGTCGAGTGGCTCCTTTCCCTATCGGTCGAGTTGCTCCTCTCCCTATCGGTCTCGTTGCTTCGCTCCCTTCGGCTTTTTGGCTTTGCTTCTTTCCCTATATGGGTTGCAAAGTTCCTCTGCCTTGTAATCGGCAGGGCGTAGATCCGGCTTCTTCCCAATTAAACTAGGTAAAGCATATAAGCCCCTTTCCTTTACAGTTGAGCAGCTTTGAGCCTTTACAGGAGAGTAAATTGAATCGATCCTTGTAATTGTCTTTGCAGCTTTTCCCCTTTACAGTTGAGGATATTAAACCCTTTCCCTTGTAAACTACTCGGGTTTTTGGCTTCGCCCCGATCCCCTCGTACCTTTACAGGGGACCCTATTGTTATTACACCTGTAAAGAAGAATAAATGTTCTATCTGTAAAAGAGTATGTGAAATAGCTGTTACAGTTATAACAATATCTGTTCTTTTCCCTGTTTACTAACTAGAAGTTCACTGTAAAGTCACTCTTAGTTCTATTACTAGAGTTCTATCTCTTCTATCTGTAAGGGAGTATGTTACATGGATTTTACCGGCTTTATTCGGTGGGACAAAAAAGAGATTATTATTTCATTTCAATAGGTAGCATGGATTAGTCATTAAAAAGATAGTTGAGAGAATAGAAGATTCAAAGCCAAAGACTGAAGCGAGTAACAGAGTGACTAAGGTTGAAGATGTAGCATTAGCCGCTGTTTAAGCTTGAACTCTCTTTCTCGATTGCTACTACTAGTTGAGGGGTCTAGGTAGGAGAGGGAGACAAGAACTACATTGCTATACCTGAATTTTACTCAATGCTTGCACTTGGATCTTTCTCCCCTTTCTACGATTCTGAAGAGTCAAGCAAATTTCTTAAGATCGTGACAACCCTTAGTCAGAGTACAGACTAAGCTCTGAAACCCTTCAACGAGATGAGATCTTAGAAGGTGCTAAATCAGTCGGTGCCAGAGCGCGCTGAAGCAGGAAGCCGTAACGTCATTTTACTACTCATAGGCGAGGCGACTTCCCCCAAGGTTTCAGAAGAAGAAGGAAAAATGTGATCGGATAATGGTAGCCGTTGTCCGTGTTTGATTGGGAAGTTCCGGGTCGAAGAGTTGCTATCGGTGAAATTCTTTCTCGAATCTCTTATCTTTGTAGAGGTATACCAAGGTAAATGTATGTGATAGCCTCGTCAATTGTATGTCAACAGATTGTCACGCCGTATGCCTTATTCATCGTCAGACCGGTCCTAACGGCAAAGAGAACTTTCTCACTTATTGACCTAGAATCTGAGGTTAGCCTTACCTCCTTCGGACCCTTACTTACCTGACAAGACAACTATCAATAACTAGCAGAGGACGGACTGCCTTTGAAGCCGGTATTGTTTATATACACTTTTTAATAAAAACTCGCTATCCGTGCTTCCTTTCTATCACTACTCCAATTTTGAACTCCCTCCCTTGCTTCGGGCTGTGTTTATGAACTTTATTACTTAAGTATCACAAAACGCTTTCCGCTGGATTGGATGGAATAAAGGAGATTACTTGTGACGAAGTGCCCCATACCTGCACTAGCACTTCAATCAAACCTTCTTTTAGGAAAGGGATAGTAGACATCTGCTTAGGTTATTAAGGCACTGCAGTCTGATTTTCTTTTTCTTTAACTCGACAGCTTGACTGCTGTTCTTAGTTATGGATGGGCTTTTCTTCCTGGTGCTTCCTTTCCTGCGCTTCGGTTCTATTGAGACAATAAATCACTTTCGCTCTGCTCTGTATGCGCGCTCCTCAAGTAATAGATGTTCTGTCTTTCATTATTAACATCCAATCCCATGCTAATAAGAAAAACGAGCGATTGCTAGTCAGCTTTCATTTTTTGAAATAGAAAGGTAGGGGCTGAGGCTCTGAAGGCTTTCCAACTTGCTTCAATTAGGGAATGGCGCAGATGGATCAATCACGCGGTTCTGCAGCGTCCTCCAACTTGCTGTCCGCTCCCCTTCACTTTCTTTGCTGGACAGGAAGATGCGAATTGCAAAGGCCTTCCCACCACGCGAAGTTCAAACCTCGCCGGAGAGAGAGAAGCGAATTGAAAACCGGTCTCAAATCCCTTCGCAATCGAAGGTGAAAGCGGGAAAAAGACGACGAAACCCTTTTTTTCTTTCTTTGTCAGCCGACTTGTTAGGAGTAGGGGCTTTCTTGTACCGCCATACGCACCCAGACATTACACCAATTGTGGCTGGCCCAACAGTTTCCAGAATGCCGTTGTCATGATGTTGATCCGGCTTCTGCGACTACGGCATCCGCGTAGCTCCGAATACGCGCATTGGAGCTCTTCGCTCGATGTCCCGGGTCGCTCTGTTGTAAACCGCTGTTTCGTCGTCGGGCGGTGGCTTATTTCTAACACCCCCCTTACTAGATCAAACAAATAAAGCTCCATTGAATGAATAAACTTCTCCCTCCCGAACAAGGGTCAGTCAATGGTTCGGGGAAAAGCCTATCTCAGTGATGTTCAAAAACGGGAAAATCGTGAAAATTTCATATATGTAAGATGCGGCAGGTATTTCTTTCTTTATTTTTCTTTGTTAAAGACCTATCATTGAACTAACTGATATCTAATCTTAGAATCAGGGGATTAGTGAGTTTGGGTCTGTGTTCCGGCTGTGCAACATGGCGGAGATGCGGTTGTGCTTTCGCCGTAGTCTTTCTATTTGATTGTTGTGGTTGTGTGTTTCGAGATTTCATTGCCGCGATTCCGGCTACCTGATTATGCGGGAATCCCTAGTTTTCCTCTCTGAGGTTGATTGAATCTCTCCTTATCTGATTGTCGGTCTGCTTCACATGGATCCCCCGCCTCGTTTGAGTGCTGCTTTTTTCTGATCTTCATCCGGGTTCCTAAATTTCTCATTGGAATTTCTTTCATTATCTTGAACTTGATAGTGAAGGTTTCGGAATGGGCTTTTTCTTCTTTTCTTTTTCGGTATGCCGCTCCGCGATCAAGGAGCGAAAGAACCAAGTGGGCTGTGGTGATGTCAGAATTTGCACCTATTTGTATCTATTTAGTGATCAGTCCGCTAGTTTCTTTGATCCCACTCGGTGTTCCTTTTCCATTTGCTTCCAATAGTTCAACCTATCCAGAAAAATTGTCGGCCTATGAATGTGGTTTCGATCCTTCCGGTGATGCCAGAAGTCGTTTCGATATACGATTTTATCTTGTTTCCATTTTATTTATTATCCTTGATCCGGAAGTAACCTTTTCCTTTCCTTGGGCAGTACCTCTCAACAAGATTGATCTGTTTGGATCTTGGTCCATGATGGCCTTTTTATTGATTTTGACGATTGGATTTCTCTATGAATGGAAAAGGGGTGCTTCGGATCGGGAGTAATCACTAGTGAGAGGGCAAAAAGAGGGGGGAAGGACAAAGGAAAGAGCGATGCCTACATTAAATCAATTGATTCGTCATGGTAGAGAAGAAAAACGGCGCACGGACCGTACTCGAGCTTCGGATCAATGTCCCCAGAAGCAAGGAGTACGCCCGCGTGTTTCAACGAGAACACCGAAAAAACCTAATTCAGCTCCACGTAAGATAGCCAAAGTACGGTTGAGCAATCGACATGATATATTTGCTCACATTCCGGGCGAAGGTCATAATTTGCAGGAACATTCTATGGTGTTAATAAGAGGAGGTAGAGTGAAAGATTCGCCAGGTGTGAAATCCCATTGTATTCGAGGAGTCAAGGATTTGCTGGGAATTCCGGATCGAAGAAGAGGCAGATCTAAATATGGTGCAGAAAAACAAAAATCGATATGAATGGAAGATGCCTCTTTCACTTGTTTTTCTCGGTCAGTCGAGGGAACAACCACAATGTTACGCCCCAAAATCGAACTATACGGAGCCCTTCCGAATGACACCTCTCATGGAGTCTACTACACTAGCCAAGAAAGAGTGTATTAGACTCCATTCGCCCGTGGAGGTGAGTGGAGGAAGAATCAAAAAAGAGAAAGGTATTGCAACTAATAAATAGTTGCTCGTTCATAAATTCAGTTGACCACTTGTTAGTCTTGCTACACTACACGACACGAGTGACGGGTGAAGTTGAAGCAGACACGGTCGACGTTCAGTCGACTTCACAAGTGATTCAACATACCATATGGAAATAATAAAAAAAGGAGAGAAGGGTCTCGCCCAGGTGGCTCCCGCAAGGTAACGACTTCAAACTCAAACAAAGAACGTTCTTCTCCAAGGCATGAGTCAAAGAAAATGCTGTATGTATCTAATGCAAGACCCGTCGATAAGCTAAGGCTACGACATGAAGGAAGGCGAAGAAGTCCATTCGATTTTTGTTTCGCCTTCTCCCGTGCACCCGCCTTAGGCGGGGCCGATCCCGCGACTAAGATAGTCGCGCCAGAGGTCGCGCAGCAGCTTCCCGTGGAGCCTCCTGCGGATCATCAGGTCCGCCCGGTTGGGCTCAACCTCA